GACTTGCTTAGTATTAAATTGGGACCAAAAACAAAACGGTTCCAAAAAAGAGGTTTATGCCTCCTTTGTTGAGGTAAGGGCAAATGATCTAATTCGTGATTTCATAAGAATTGAGTTAGTCAAAGTCAAGTCCACTCTTTCATATAGCGGAAAAAGATATAATATAACAGATTCGGGATTGATTCCCAATAAGGGGCTAGATCGCGCCAATATCAATCCCTTTCATTCCAAGGGGAAGTTTCAATTACTTACCCAACAGCAAGGAACTATTGGTACGTTGTTGAATCAACATAAGGAATGCCAATCTTTTATAATTTTGTCATCATCCAACTGTTTTCGAATTAGTCCATTCAAGGGTTCGAAATATAACAATGCGATATTGGATCCCCTAATCCCAATTAGGTATTTGTTGGGTCCCTTAGGTACTATTGTACCTAAAATAACGAATTTTTATTCATCTTACCATTTATTAACTCATAATCAAATCTCGTTAAAGAAATATTTACTACTTAATAATTTTAAGCAGACTTTTAAAGTACTTCAAGTACTTAAATATTGTTTAATGGATGAAAATAGAAGAATTTATAATCCCAATTCATGCAGTAATATAATTTTGAATCCATTCCATTTAAATTGTTGTTTTCTTCATCACGATTCTGGTGAGGAGACATCCACAATAATTTGCCTTGGGCAATTTCTTTGTGAAAATGCATGTTTATTTAAATATGGGCCACACATAAAAAAATCCGGTCAAATTTTAATTGTTCATGTTGACTCCTTAGTTATAAGATCGGCTAAGCCCTATTTGGCTACCCCAGGAGCAACAGTTCATGGTCATTATGGAGAAATCCTTTATGAAGGAAAGACACTAGTTACATTTATATATGAAAAATCAAGATCTGGTGACATAACGCAGGGTCTTCCAAAAGTGGAACAGGTCTTAGAAGTGCGTTCAATTGATTCAATATCGATGAACCTCGAAAAGAGAGTCGAAAGTTGGAACGAACGTATACCAAGAATTCTTGGAATCCCCTGGGGATTCTTGATTGGAGCTGAGCTAACCATAGCCCAGAGTCGTATCTCTTTGGTTAATAAAATTCAAAAGGTTTATCGATCTCAGGGAGTACAGATCCATAATAGACATATAGAGATCATTGTACGTCAAATAACATCAAAAGTGTTGGTTTCCGAAGATGGAATGTCTAATGTTTTTTCACCCGGAGAATTAATCGGATTGTTGCGAGCGGAACGAGCAGGACGTGCTTTAGACGAAGCGATCAATTATCGGGCAATCTTATTGGGAATAACGAGGACATCCCTGAATACTCAAAGTTTCATATCCGAAGCGAGTTTTCAAGAAACCGCTCGAGTTTTAGCAAAAGCCGCTTTACGAGGTCGTATTGATTGGTTGAAAGGACTGAAAGAGAACGTTGTTCTGGGGGGGCTTATTCCTGTTGGTACTGGATTCAAAAAATTAGTACACCATTCAAGGGAAAACAAAAATATTTATTTGGAAATAAAAAGGAAAAATTTATTCGAGTTGGAAATGGGAGATATTTTGTTATACCATAGAGAATTATGTGCTCCAAACAATTTTCATGGGACATCACAACAACCATTTACGCGATTTTCCTAAGAAGAGATTCATTCTTTTTACTTTAACTATTTGGTTAGGTTGGTCCAATTATTTATATTAATTTAGTAATAAAAAAATAAGTAATTAAAAGAAATTAATGGTTTGGACTATATATCAAGGGTCAATCCACGGTAGAAGGTTCCGTCGGAACAATTATTTATTTCAGGGTATCTTGTCGCTTTTTTTTTTTTTTTAATAAAAAAAAAAGAGGAAGTGTGGGGAAATGCGGGGAAAAATGATAAAAAGATATTGGAACATCAATTTAGGAGAAATGATGGAAGCGGGAGTGCACTTTGGTCATGGTACTCGAAAATGGAATCCTAGAATGGCCCCTTACATCTCTGCAAAGCGTAAAGGTATTCATATTATAAATCTTACGAGAACTGCTCGTTTTTTATCAGAAGCCTGTGATTTAGTTTTTAATGCAGCAAGTAGTGGAAAAACCTTTTTAATCGTTGGTACCAAAAATAAAGTAGCGGATTTAGTAGCATCAGCTGCAATAGGGGCTCGGTGTCATTATGTTAATAAAAAATGGCTCGGTGGTATGTTAACGAACTGGTCCACTACGGAAACGAGACTTAATAAGTTCAGGGACTTAAGAGCAGAACAAAAGATGGGGAAACTCAACCATCTTTCCAAAAGAGATGCAGCAATGTTGAAGAGAAAATTATCTACCTTGCAAACATATTTGGGTGGGATCAAATATATGACGGGGTTACCCGATATTGTAATCATCGTTGATCAGCAAGAAGAATATACGGCTCTTCGAGAATGTGTCATTTTAGGGATTCCTACTATTTGTTTAATTGATACAAATTGTGACCCGGATCTCGCAGATATTTCGATTCCAGCTAACGATGATGCTATAGCTTCAATTCGATTCATTCTTAACAAATTAGTATTCGCAATTTGCGAGGGTCGTTATAGCTATATAAGAAATCGTTGATTATGATTAAGAATAATAAAATTAATTAATTGTTTGGGAACTCGATCGATTTATTGGATCGGTTACTATTCTTGAACTTTAAAAAGAGATAGAGATAAAAATGGGGATATTTATATTATGTTATGTGATTTTTTAGTATCCTAAAATTTAAATTTATTGGTATCCTAAATTCAATTTGTATTAAAAGATGATTAATGTTGGTGAGTTGAGAAAGAGATGGTTGAATCAAAATAATTTTTTAAGTTCGATTTATATCAGAGGACAATATGAATGCTATACCATGTTCCATTAAAATACTCAATGGGTTATACGATATATCGGGTGTAGAAGTAGGCCAACATTTATATTGGCAAATAGGAGGTTTACAAATCCATGCCCAAGTACTTATCACTTCTTGGGTCGTAATTGCTATCTTATTAGGTTCAGTCATAATAGCAGTTCGGAATCCACAAACAATTCCGACCGACGGTCAGAATTTCTTCGAATATGTCCTTGAATTTATTCGAGACTTGAGTAAAACTCAGATTGGAGAAGAATATGGCCCTTGGGTTCCCTTTATTGGAACTATGTTCCTATTTATTTTTGTTTCTAACTGGTCAGGTGCTCTTTTACCTTGGAAAATTATACAGTTACCTCATGGGGAGTTAGCTGCGCCCACGAATGATATAAATACTACTGTTGCTTTAGCTTTACTCACGTCAGTGGCATATTTTTATGCGGGTCTTACCAAAAAAGGATTGGGATATTTTGGGAAATACATCCAACCAACTCCAATACTTTTACCAATTAACATCCTAGAAGATTTTACAAAACCTTTATCTCTTAGTTTTCGACTTTTTGGGAATATATTGGCTGATGAATTAGTAGTTGTTGTTCTTGTTTCTTTAGTACCTTCAGTAGTTCCTATCCCCGTTATGTTTCTTGGATTATTTACAAGCGGTATTCAAGCTCTTATTTTTGCAACTTTAGCCGCGGCTTATATAGGTGAATCCATGGAGGGTCATCATTGATTAGCTTTTTTAATAGTCTTTTTTCACTTACCCGAAGTCATGCATGATTCCAAATACGCACTTGGTTGGGCAACATAATACATATATATTTGTATCTATATATGTATGGATCATCTAATCTCGTAGGAGGGAAGACAGACGATATTACGGAATTGGAAAAATATGGGTTAGGGGGTCAAGTCAAACTAGATATATGTAATGTCTATAAGTCTAACCCTTACATATGTTTCGAAGAATGATTCTAAAATCCAATTCAATATAAAAATAAAATGCAGGTGGTTTACATTATGGAAGAAACAAATGTATATGTGATATTAGATATTTACTAGTTATATAGGGATTATCCCTATGGACTATATATTATATATTTTTATATTTTATTTATTCCTATTTCTTTCCCAGTATATTATTAATATCTATTTATATATTTATATTATTACTATAATACTATTTATTATTACTATATTGAATGTTGATTCTTTTATTTTTTTTTTTTTAACCACACTGCATTTCGTTTAGATGGATTACAATACAATATAAGTCTTTCTTTTTCGTCTGTAATTGTAGATTGAATGAAAAAACAGATGAACGTACAGATATAGAAAGTAAGTAAAGAACGAAGAATTGAATGAAAGAATGGTTCGAAACTAAGAAATGCAATAAGTAGAACTATATGCATATGAGTTTACAAAGATTTGATCATGGGTAGAAACTAAAAAAAAAAGAGATATCGAAGTCATTCTGACGATTCACTAATATTATAATTTCAATTCAGAGTTTTTAATTACTTTGACCCGATAGATCGTAGTGATAAAATGTAGTGATAAAATAAGTAATAATGCATTGGTTGATTGTATCATTAACCATTTATTTTTTTTGTACGAGGAACTTACTATGAATCCACTGATTTCTGCCGCTTCCGTTATTGCTGCTGGATTGGCCGTAGGGCTTGCTTCCATTGGACCTGGAGTTGGCCAAGGTACTGCTGCGGGCCAAGCTGTAGAAGGTATTGCGAGACAACCAGAAGCGGAAGGTAAAATACGAGGTACTTTATTGCTTAGTCTAGCTTTTATGGAAGCTTTAACAATTTACGGACTGGTCGTGGCATTAGCACTTTTATTTGCAAATCCTTTTGTTTAATTTAATCCTAAAATTAGAAATGTGAAAACGTACGTTATGCGCTTCTTTCTTAGTCTTAGTTTATTTTATTAACTTGGACTTGCCGTTTGCTTCTTCTAATTATATCAACACTTTAATCCTAACAATTACTTATGAGACAATACCCCGGAAAGGGCTTATTTGAGGATGAGGAATTCACGGATCCGATCGCTTTCTTCCTTCCCATTCCCACCCTTAGTACAAGGGAAACCCCTTATTAAGAAACGTTTCAACAAACGAAATATTTTGC